GCCTGTTCTCCCCGGTCGGAATAGGTGGGTTAATTCCTTCCCTTAGAACCGTACTTGAGAGTTTCCTAGCTCATACGGCTCGGCAGTCAACTCTTTTTTTATTCCATTTGAATCTACCATATCTAACTGAATAAGATTTCTCGTAGATCTATCCCATTTTTCGGGTTAATGAAAAGAAGTTAATAAAATGAGTTTCAAACTTAAATCTTAAGTTTGGATTAAAAATCCGGTTTATTTTAGTTTTATCTTTTCTCCCACCTTCAGAAAAATAAAACATAGACATTTTGCCTATCATTAGAATTTTCTGAAAGGTAACTATCTCAGTTTCATATCATATAGAAATTTATATAGAATTTTTGAAAAAGACTTTCGAAAGGAAAGACTTACTATCTTTGGGATCTGATCCTACACCGCTGCTCAATATCTTAGTGGATCGACTCTATTACATAAGTGGATTCCTAACATTTGTCTCACATCATGACATAAGTAAGCAGTTATTTTTGTATCGGCGCAAAACCTTACTAATTGATCTTTACGGTGCTTACTCTATCAATTAGATCCTTTACCCATAGAATAAAACAGCTAGGCATATCTATTTCTTCATATTTCAACTTCTATGAAGTTTCTTTCTTTTCTACAGCTGATAAAAATCGTTGTTTTAGACAATGCATATGTAGAAAGCCCTTTTTCTAGTATTTACTAGTGAATTTGATCTTTATTTACTTTTTATTTCTATAGTGGAGATAGTCGCACGTAATGACAGATCACGGCCATATTATTAAAAGCTTGTGGTAAGAATGGGTTTCGTTCGAGCGCTCGAAAATAATATTCCAAAGCTTTCGTGTGTTCTCCGTTACTTGTGTGGATAAGTCCTATGTTATAGAGTATATAACTTCGGTCATAGGGATCAATTTCTAGTCGCATAGCTTCATAATAATTCTGTAAAGCTTCCGCATAATTCCCTTCGGATTGAGCTGACATCCGTTACGGTCGTCATTCAATTCACAGAATCTCCGTTACAGAACCGTACATGAGATTTTCATCTCATACGGCTCCTCCCTTATGTGCATAATGATAAAATGATAAAGAAGATGAAAATCTTCTCATTATGAACTAAGTAGGGCTAGTGTTTTTACAAGAAATCTCTAGCCAACCTTCCTGCAAGAGATCTTTTCTTAACATCAAACGTATTGTTACTAGAGAGAAAAGATAACTCCAACAATTTCTTTGTTCTCAACGCTTCCCAATGTCCAGGAATTAGTCACTTCAACAGCCTTCGATGGTTATACGGGTATCCAAAATACAAACGAGATGGATGTTTGTTGTCCCAACCATTCTTTTAGTCCCAAGCTTGCTAAAGAAGGGGATAATTTATAATATAACAAAGTTTTCGTGTTGTTAATTTCTAGGTGTAGTGCTTCTTCCCCTCTGCTACCTATTGGTTAGGATTGACCCGTAATACCGAACCTATAGGTATAACCTTTCGCTCAATACTAGAATCGAGAATTGAAACATAGCATCTGAGGCTGCATTAATCGAGGATACACGACAGAAGGAATTGTTCTATTTCCAAACTTTACCTTCTACAAGCGTAGATTTTTTTCTTTTTTTCCCGATCACGAATCATGTGTATTTCTCGTAAAACCGAGAGTCAAAAAAAAGTCAAATCGCACCATCTCTGTAATAAGTAAATGCCTCTTTTTCTCCTGAAGTTGTCGGAATTATTCGTAATAAGATATTGGCTACAATCGAAAAGGTTTTATCAATAAAATTTCCATTTATCCGCGATCTAGACATAGGTAGCAATCCATTCTATCATTGTTCTCATTACTTCTCGGGGGAAAATGATCCCACAAGGAAAAGAATTTTACAGTACGAAATAACATAAAAACGGATTCATTATCATTAAAAAATATGGCCCAATATTAAAAACAATATTCAAATTGTTCTTTTTTACATTACAGGAACAGGAATTAATTGATAAGAATTAAGAAATAAATATTGGGAACCGCATTGGATTCCATCTTACTGGAATAGTCTATCAACGAAAGAAACTATTCTTATTTGATTGAAGTTACAGCTTAGAAAAACCTAAGTTGATTGAATTATGATACAAAGAAGAAAAAGGATCGAATCGAGTAATCATTGTATGATGAAAATGGGCCCATTTTTTTTGTGTACTTAGCCGATATCACTAGACAATCAACTATAAAAAAATTGTTTATCAATTTGTATTTTTAATAGATAGATGGGATAAGGATTTTTGTTGATAACAGGCCTAAAAAGCAATTTGAGAATTCTTCTGGTATGGAATCGTAGTCTAAATAGAATCATGATCTAAAGATATCCATTAACCATAGTCTATAAAATATAGAACCCTAGCTCAGTCGATTCGTTATAATTTCTAATTTATTGATTTAATGCGGTCGGTATAGTATAAATAGATTAAATAGATAATCAGAAAAAGAAGATAACATTGTTTTTGCAAACATGAATAGAATTTTTTTAACAGTTTTTATAAGAAAACAATTTTCTATTTTTATCGCTTTCTATTTAGAATTGATTGGTTGTATCTACCCAATAATCTAATCTAATTCTAATATGAATAATTCATTATTCACTCGATTTTCGGTTTTTAGGTCATAATCATTATGTAGGAGAGATGGCCGAGTGGTTGAAGGCGTAGCACTGGAACTGCTATGTAGGCTTTTGCTTACCGAGGGTTCGAATCCCTCTCTTTCCTTACCTTCACCTAATTTACCGATCTTACTAACCACAATAGATCAATAGATATAGATCAAATAGCAATATATGACTATTCCAACAGTTAGACCTTTCTTTGATATGGATTCTCTATTCCTAATGGCTGTGGTACGGAAAATACTGTTAAAGAAACGAGTAGACAAGGAATGAAAATATCCCTCTCGGTCTATGACACCTAAATGGAAGAAAAATCCGGAGCAAACCCTTAATTTATCTTAACCTTAGGTTAATTTACTTCGCCGAAAGGGAGGAAAATAGGTTATATTAGTCTTTATTTTCTTTTTGTTAGGTTTAAGTCTGACGAGAATAATATTCTACAACCAGCAATTCATTTATTTTCAAACCGACCCATTTACTATCTATTATTTGATTGACTAATCCTTTATATTGGAATGGTTGAAGAGTCAAATGGTTTGGCAATTCCTCCTGAGGGGATGAATCGAGAGAATTTTGAATTAGAGCTCTAGATTTTTGTTCATCTCTCGCCGCAATAGTATCTCGGGGTTTGCAGCGATAACTTGGTATATCTACTATACGACCGTTGACTAAAATATGTCTATGGTTAACTAATTGGCGAGCTCCCGGAATAGTCGGGGCCATACCCAACCGAAAAAGGATGTTATCCAGACGCATTTCAAGTAATTGTAGTAAAACCTGACCTGTTGACCCCTTTGCCTTTCCGGCGAGACGAACGTATTTAAGTAATTGTCGTTCTGTAAGACCATAATGAAAACGCAATTTTTGTTTTTCTTCTAGGCGAATACGATATTGGGATTTTTTCCCAGAACGCGATTGGTTTCTAAGATCACTTCCAGCTCGGGGCCTTTTATTAGTTAGCCCTGGTAAAGCCCCCAGACGACGTATTTTTTTGAAACGAGGACCTCGGTAACGCGACATAAAGACTCCTTATTTATAATTAATTATTAATTAATTCTTATTGATGAAATTTCATTCTACAGAATAAATCTAAACTAAAAATGAACTAAATTCTAAATAAAGCAAAATTTACTGAAGTATTATTCTATTATTAATATTAATTAAAGAATAAAATAATGAGATGAGTTGAATAAATATCCAGTTTCCGGTTTTCTATATATAGAAAAGGAAAAGGATTCTGTTCGTGAGATAGTTGGAAATTCCTATCCTATCCTATAATAAATGGCTTTTGCGAAAAGAAGAATACATTTTTTTTTTCACTTTGATTTCAAAGATGCATTATCAATCATGTAAAAAAGAAAATAAATAGAGAAAAGCCGACTATCGGAATCGAACCGATGACCATCGCATTACAAATGCGATGCTCTAACCTCTGAGCTAAGCAGGCTCACATAACATAAATTCGACATGCAGAGGAATTCAATAAACTCTTAGAATCTTTGCTATTAACTATTTTCATTCTTGGCTATTCATATTCGCTATTTATAACATAATTCATATTAAATATGAAATTCATTATTATTATGTTTAATTATATTATTATTATTAATTAATATTAAATTATTAATATAATATTAAATTAATATATTAATAAATTAAACATAAACAATAGAATAATTCTAATTTCAAATAGAATAATAGAATAATTCTAATTTCAAATAATAATAACTGTTAAATATTATAGAACATAAGATTAATCTAGCGATATATAATTTCAATTTTTTTATTATTTTAATTTTTTATTATATTTTATAAAATAATATAAATAAATTATCGACCGTTCAAGTATTTTCAATTTCATGGGTAAATGGGTGGAAGAGAGACAGATGTATAGGGTATGTATCCACCTATATTGAATTGCGGATACAGAAATGATAAAATCGTTTTTGATTGGACCGAATACGAGCCTCCTATAGAAGATGAAAGAAGATACACAAGAAATCACAAAGAGGAGAAAACACTTTTTCGAGACAGGCATCTATCTAATGAATTGAACGGTTCCGGTAGAAATGAAAGAAAAAAGGGACGGGATCACAATGAGATTTTCATCTCAAAAGGGGGATATGGCGAAATCGGTAGACGCTACGGACTTAATTGGATTGAGCCTTGGTATGGAAACTTACTAAGTGATAACTTTCAAATTCAGAGAAACCCTGGAATTAATAAAAATGGGCAATCCTGAGCCAAATCACGTTTTCCGAAAACAAGCAAAGGTTCAGAAAGCGAAAATAAAAAAGGATAGGTGCAGAGACTCGATGGAAGCTATTCTAACGAATGGAGTTAATTGTATACATTGGTAT